GAAAAATCTTAGATTATAATAATCAAATTTAAATTTGCAGTTTAATTTTCTTAAGATTAATTATATGAAATATATTATATCATCTATTTACAATAAGGGGTGATGAACACATGTCCCATCTATTGACCCATAGAAGAGTAACAAAGGGTCATACTAAGTCGTATTCACATCTACTAAAGTGTAAATTCGGAGAGAAAGGAGAAATGGATGCATCTTGCTCAAATATAAGCCCGATTATGAAATCATTGGAGGTTTGCCGTGTAAATTCTGGCATACCGCTCCCTTTTATATATCCAGATAACCGATAGACATGAGTTTGAAACGTATTAGTTATTTATAAAGAATATTAATATTTTATAAATTATCCAACTTGGCAGAGAATATGCAATAAATTTAGAATTTACTTATGATTTTAAATCAGTTGGGATAAGACTTTTAGAAAATTTTCTTTTTTATATTTTCAAAATATATACTTAATTATAGTTAAAAAGTCTAAGATAAAGGTATAATAATAAATATTATAAAGTATAAAATTGTATAAATTTTTCTTATTATATCATAAGGATATTCAATGGGTATGGCACCTAAGTACGTTAATATTATAAAACAATTTACCAACCTTCAAAATAAAATTTTATTTAAGTTGTTAAAAAATGAAGAAGAAAATTTTTTATTTATTGAAAAAGATAAAGAAGTAATAATAATAATTGATATTATTAAAGCGACTACCCCCCCTAATTTATTGGGAATTGAGCGTAGAATTGCATAAGCAAATAAAAAATATCATTCAGGTTGAATATGGGGTGGAGTGATTATTGAATTAGCAATATTAAAATTTTCCGCGTCTATAAGCCTATAAGGGGAAATAATTACAATAAAGAAAAATATTATTATAACAGTTATAAATCCTATGATATCTTTAATGGTAAAGTAAGGATGAAATGGAATTTTATCAATATTTATTGACAAACCTAATGGGTTTCTTGATCCTTTTTCATGGATTAATATGATATGAATTAGTGTTATTATAAGTAAAATAAATGGAAGAATAAAATGAAGAGAAAAAAATCGAATTAAAGTATTATTGTCAACTGAGAAACCTCCTCAAATTCAATAAGTTATTAAATTACCTACGTAAGGGATAGCTGAAATTAAATTTGTAATTACAGTTGCCCCTCAAAATGATATTTGTCCCCAAGGCAAAATATACCCTAAAAAGGCAGTTGCTATTAAAATAAAAATAATAATAAGACCTGAAAATCACACTTTAGTAAAATAAAAAGAAGAATAATAAATTCCTCGGCCCACATGAATATAAAGTAAAACGAAGAATAACGATGCACCGTTTGCATGGATAGACCGGATTAATCAACCATTATTTACATCTCGTTGAATATGAGAAATTATAGAAAATGCAGTAGTAATATCACTAGAAAAATTTATAGCTAAAAATAATCCTGTAAGAATTTGTATTATTAAACATAAACCTAATAAAGAACCGAAATTTCATATGTAAGAAATATTAGATGGTGTTGGGAGATTTTTAATTGGGCTAATTAGTTTTAATATTATCATTGGTTATTTAATTAAATAAATTTTTTAATAGGGGAGTTAATTCAGTTTAAATTTTTTGAAATTACTATTAAAGAAATAATTAAAAAAATTATTATTAAAATTAATATATTTGTAAAAAATATATTATAAATTTTATTAATTTGAAAAATTTCTAAGTTTATTTTACTTAGAGGGATTGAGATAGGAATTGTCAATAAAATTGAAGTTAAAATTAATTTATTATTTAATTTAATTTTTTGGTTAGGGCATAAACTGACTATATATATAAAAATAATTAATATGCCTCCTAAAATTATTAAAATTATAAGAAGTGAAATTAATGATATTTGAAAAACAAGATAAAATATTATAGCTAAAAATAAAGTTAATAAAATAAGTGAAATTAATATTAAAATTGGATGGGTTATTAATATAAATGAAATTCTTAAAAAAATAATTATTTTAATTTTTCAGAAAATAATATATATATATATAAATATAAATTAAGTATGTAAATTTTGGAGATTTATTGAGATAAAATCTTTTCTGAAAATTGAAAGAAAAGTTCTATTTTGATTTACAAAATCAATATTTTATATAAATTATTTCAACTTATGATAATTTCAATTATAATTTTGTATATAATTGGATTTGCATCTTTATTTGTTAATCGTTTTTATATGATAATAATTTTATTAAGAATTGAATTTATATACATGTCATTATTGTTAATAATATGTATTTACTTTTCGTTTTTTAATATTTTGACAATTTTTGTATTTTTGGTAAGAATTGTTTGTGAAGCTGGTCTAGGGATAAGATTATTAGTATTAATAAGATATTTTTTTGGTAATGAAATAGTAAAATCAATAAGGTTAGTAAAATGTTAAAAATTTTAATTAGAGGAATTTTAATTTTATGTTTATTTTTTTATGTAAATGTATACCAGATTGTAAATTATTTATTGGTATTATCCTTAATGTTGGTAATATTAGGTTTATCTAACGACGGTATTTTTATTACAAAGCATATGTATTTAGATTTATTAAGTTTTAATATAACAATTTTAACTGTTTGAGTTACTTTTTTAATGTTGATTGCTAGCTCATTTTCTAAAACATATAAAAATAAGTATTTTTTATTTTATGTTTTATTAATAATAAATTTATTAACTTTTTGTTTTTCTTCTAGAAATTTATTAATGTTTTATTTATTTTTTGAATCTGTTTTATTTCCTATTGTTATAATAATTTTTAAATGAGGGAACCAGCCTGAACGAATTCAAGCTGGATTTTATATATTAATATATACAATTTTTGGTTCATTGCCATTATTAATTTTAATAATATATTATAAAATTTCTTTAAGAATTCATTTTAATGAATGAATTTTTAATAAAATGGGAATTTTATATGTGTTTATAATATTAGGTTTTTTAGTAAAAATTCCAATATTTTTTTTTCATTTATGGCTGCCTAAGGCTCATGTTGAAGCTCCCATCTCTGGTTCAATGATATTAGCTGGTGTTTTGTTAAAATTAGGATTTTACGGACTTTATCGATTTAAAAGATTTTTTTTTTTAGATTTAAAAACAATATCATTATTTTTTATTATTATTTCAATTTGGGGTTCTGTTATAATTAGAATTTATTGTATATTTCAAATTGACATTAAAGCTTTAATTGCTTATTCCTCTGTTTCCCATATAGGAATTACATTAGCAGGGTGTTTAACTTTTTTTTCTTATGGTTCTTACGGTATACTAATAATTATAGTGGGGCATGGCCTCTGTAGTTCTGGTCTTTTTTGTTTAGCAAATATACTTTATGAACGATTTTTTACACGAAATATCTTATTAATTAAGGGTATAATTAATATTTTTCCTAATTTGGTTTTATGATGATTTTTATTTAGTGTAGTTAATATATCAGCTCCAATAACAATAAATTTATTTGGAGAATTATTTTTAGGTATAAGTTTAATAAAATTTAGAATATTTTTAATATTCCCCATAATATTATTAATTTTTTTTAGCGCTTGTTATTCTATTTATATATATAGTTATATTAACCATGGCTTAGGATGAATTTTATTTAGAAGTTTTAATATTACTGAACGTGAATATTTTTTATTAATAATACATTTTTTACCAATAAGGTTATGATTTATAAAAATTGATTTTTTTATAAAATGAATTTAAAGTTTAATTAGTTTAATTTATTAAAATAATAAATTGTGGATTTATAGATGAAGAATTCATTAAACAATTTTTATTAAATGGAGCTTTATGCTGATAATTTTTAGCTTATTTTTTATACTGACATTTTTAAATATATTTTATTACAATAGCTTTGTAATTTTAGAGTATACAATTACATCAATTTTAAATTTAGATTATAAATTATATTTTGTTATTGATTGAATAAGAACTTTTTTTTCATGTGTGGTTTTATTTATCTCAAGAATAGTCTTATTATACAGCCATAGTTATATAATAAGGGAGAAACAAAAAAATTCTTTTTGTTGGATAGTACTGTCTTTTGTTTTATCAATAATTTTATTAATTATAATGCCTAATGCTTTCATATTAATTTTGGGGTGAGATGGTTTAGGGTTAGTATCCTACTTATTGGTAATTTTTTATCAAAGTACTAACTCATATAACTCTGGGATAATAACAATTATTAGAAATCGTTTTGGTGATGTGATAATAATTATAATAGTGATTTTCATAATAAATTATGGATCTTTTGATTTGTTAAGAATTAATAAAATTGAGTTTTTATGTGGTGTGTTTGTAATTACTGCAGGGTTAACAAAAAGAGCCCAAATTCCATTTTCTGCATGACTTCCAGCAGCAATAGCTGCCCCTACTCCTGTTTCTTCTTTAGTTCATTCTTCAACTTTAGTTACAGCCGGAGTTTACTTATTAATTCGATTTGAGTTTATATTTGAATTTATAATTTTAAGAAATTTTTTACTAAAAATTTCTTTAATAACTATATTAATAAGAGGAATTAACGCATTTTGTGAAAATGATTTAAAAAAAATTATTGCTTTTTCTACATTAAGACAATTGTCAATAATAATAGTTATTTTATCAATAAGGTTAACTAACTTGGCTTTTTTACATTTAATTATTCATGCAATTTTTAAGTCAATGCTGTTTCTTGGTGCAGGTTATGTAATTCATAATATAATAGGGAAACAAGATATTCGAATATTATCTGATTTTTTTTTTTATAGCCCTTTAATTATAAGTTGTATATTAATTGCAAGGTACTCACTCATAGGAATTCCCTTTATTGGAGGGTTTTATTCTAAGGATTTAATTTTAGAATTTTTCTTTTTTAATAATATTAATTTAATTAATTTTTTATTATTTATTATAGGAATTTTATTTACTTTCCTTTATAATATGCGAATAATTTATATTATATTTTTAAAAAGAGTTTACTCTAGAAGAATAATTAATTTAAATTTTAGTTTAGTTATAGCATTTCCTATTTTTATTTTAACTCTATTATTATTATTGATTGGAAATTTATTTTTTTGACTTTTAATCCCAAATTTTTCTTTAATTTTCATCACAGGAAAACAAAAATTAATAGGAATTTTTATATTTATTTTGATTTTATTATTTTATGTACTTTTTATGGAATTTAAAGAAAAATTAAATTATCAAAATTTGGATTTCTTTTACACAATATGATTTTTATCAAAATTAACAAGAATAATTTTTCTTATTAATAATAAATTTTATTTAAAAATAAGATTTTTTGATTGAACTTGAGTTGAATTTATAGGCCCTATAGGAATTAAAAATTCATTAAATAAAAATTTTAGTTTATCAACGTTAAGTCAAACGCAAAGTTTAATTAAAATTATTTTTATTACAATTTTAATGACTTTATTTTTTGTGTAACACCTCAAGTGTTTACTGTTTTCATAGTTTAAGCTAAAACATTACGTTGAAAATGTAAAAATATTTATATTTTTGAAAACAGCTTATTCCAAAAAATGATGCAAATAACTTTAGGTGTAATGCATAAAAAATTTTGAATTTTTAGGAAATAATTAATTTTATTAAAGTTAAAGATTAATTAGTAAAAGTATAATCATACATATTTTATCCTATCAAGATAGCCCTTTAATCAGGCATTTTACTACGCTGTAGTATTATATCATCTATTTACAATAAGGGGTGATGAACACATGTCCCATCTATTGACCCATAGAAGAGTAACAAAGGGTCATACTAAGTCGTATTCACATCTACTAAAGTGTAAATTCGGAGAGAAAGGAGAAATGGATGCATCTTGCTCAAATATAAGCCCGATTATGAAATCATTGGAGGTTTGCCGTGTAAATTCTGGCATACCGCTCCCTTTTATATATCCAGATAACCGATAGACATGAGTTTGAAACGTATTAGTTATTTATTAGGATATTAAATTAATTTTTTTTGATTTTTTTGTTAAATTTGATTTGGTTATTGGGAAATTTTCCTAACTTTTTTATATATTCTATGAAAACAAATAATTAGAAAATTTAATTTATTTAATAATTAAAAATTATTGAGAGTTAGAAATAAACTCTAGCTAAATTTGTGCCAGCAGCAGCGGTTAAACAAATAGAGATTTTCCTTACTTAATTTAATTTAAAAAAAATAAATATTAATTGTATTTAAAATTAAAGGTAAAATTTAATTTTAATTTATTAAAAAAATAAAATTAGAATTTCAATTTTAAACTAGGATTAGATACCCTATTATTATGAAGCTTAACATTGTAAGTAAATATTGATTATAAAAGCAAAAAATTATGGCGGTATCTTAAGCTTTTCAGAGGAATTTGCTCTTTAATGGATAAAACACCTAAATCTTACTTTGATTAGTTAAATCAATTTGTATACCACTATTAAAATAATAATATACAATTATTATTAGAATATAAAACATATAAAAAATTAAGTCAAGGTGCAGTAAAAATCAAAGAATGAAGTGAATTACATTTCTTTTTAGAAAAAAAAATATGAAATTTAATTTAGGATTTGAAAGTAAAATTAAAATAGTATGTTAATTTTAATTAAGCTCTAAGATATGCACATATCGCCCGTCACTCTTTTTAAGATAAGTCGTAACAAAGTTAAAATACTGGAAAGTGTTTTAAAAATGTAATCATTAGATGTTTCACTTACAATGAAAATTTGTATTAAATTACCATTTTTATTTTATATAGAATTATATATTTTTATTTAATATAGTTACTCATAAAGTCTATGTGTAAGTGTTATGTGTTACTGAAAAGGAATTTTATTTAAAAATTTAAAAGTAAATTTAATGTACCTTTTGCATAAGGGATTTTTCATAAAAATTAAATATTTATTTTTCTCGAAATAAATTGATCTAAAATTAATATTTAATTTATATTTCATTATAAATTTAAAACTTATTTTAGATGTGAAATGCTTGGCAAAATTTAAGATAGCTAGTTTATTAAAAAAAAAATTTTATATTAGTCTATAATTATTTCTTTAATTAATATTTTTATAGATTAAAATCTTGGGGATAAGCTAGAGATTAAAACTTTTTAAAAATTAAGGCACATTTAAATACAAGAAATACAATTGTTCTTTATATTGTCATAAGTAAATTTAAAAAATTCTTTAAATTTAATTTATTTTTAATAAAATAAAAAATAATTTTTATTTTTGAAAATGAAAGTATTAGTAAAATTATTTTAAATTTTAAAAAATTTGAATTAATAAATTTATAAATTAAAATAAGTTTTAATAACTCGGCAAAATTTTTCTTTGACTGTTTAATAAAAACAACTTATTCAGAGATATTTTATTGAATATAAATCCTGCTCAATGAAATTTTTAAATTGCTGTAGTATTTTGACTATACAAAGGTATTGTAATAAGATTTTAATTGAATGCTAAGAGAATGGAACTACAAAGAACAGCTATTTTAAACTTAAAAATTAAAGTTATTTTAATTTGTGAAGAAACAATTATTAAAATTAAGGACAAGAAGACCCTAAGAATTTTATAATTAGTAAGTTTTTATAATAAAAAGTTACTAATTTTTAGTTGGGGCAACTAAAAAATATTATGAACTTTTTAATAACTAAAATGAACCACTATTATTGATAACTTGAAAAAAATACTCTAGGGATAACAGCGTAATAATTTTTGATAGAACATATAGACAAAATAGTTTGCGACCTCGATGTTGGATTAGGATTCTTTTTTAATGAAGATGTTAAAAAAAGGAGTTTGTTCAACTTTTAAAGTCCTACATGATCTGAGTTTAGACCGATGAGAATCAGGTTGGTTTCTATCTTAATTAAAATAAATTTTTGGTTAGTACGAAAGGAATTCCAAAATTTAATTTATTTAAAATGAAAACAATTTTATTTGCATCATTTTTTGGAATTATTAAAGTGGCAGAGTTTATGCTAGGAATTTAAGCTTCCTGTAAGAATTTATTTCCTTTAATAATTTTAAATTTTATTTATTATTTAATATTAATTATTATAGTTTTGCTTAGAATTGCGTTTTTTACTTTAATAGAACGAAAAATTTTAGGTTATTGTCACATACGGAAGGGACCTAATAAGGCTGGTATTCAAGGGTTATTTCAACCTTTTAGAGATGCAATGAAATTATTTAGAAAAGAGATAAATTATATGTTTTATATAAATATTAGAATACAAATTATTTCACCTTTATTAATAATCTCATTAATAATAATGATATGAATAATTTTTTATTATATAAACAATTCTATAAATATAAATTTAAGAGTAATTTTTTTAATTTGTGTTTCTAGTTTAAGAAGATATGCTATCCTATTTAGAGGGTGAGCTTCAAATTCTAAATATTCCCTTATTGGCTCCTACCGAGGATTCGCTCAAGTAATTTCCTATGAAGTAAGTTTGGCTGTAATTTTAATTAGAATTTCATTAATTTCTGAAAGATTTAATATAAAAAATTTTATTATAATTCAATGAGATTATCCTTTAATATTAAGTTTTTTTTTTATTTTTGTGTTATGGATTTTTACTATTTTAGCAGAGACAAATCGAGTGCCTTTTGATTTAGCGGAAGGGGAATCAGAATTAGTTTCTGGGTTTAATATTGAATATGGCTCTTGGTTATTTGCAATTATTTTTATGTCTGAGTATGGCAGAATTATATTAATTAGGTATTTTTCTGCCTATTTATTCTTAGGAAAAATGCAAATTATAGAATTATTTGTAATTTTATTAATAATAATATTCGTGTTAATTCGTAGAACTTATGTACGTGTACGTTATGACCAGTTAATAATACTAGCTTGGAAAATTATTCTACCCCAAAGTATTATTTATATATTTTTAATGTTTTTTCTTTTAATAATTTTAGGTTATTTTATTTGCATCATTTTTTGGAATTATAAAATTTAAACTGAAAAAGATTTTAACAACGAAAATGTTAAGTGTTGCAATTACACTATTTAAACAAAGATTAAATGAACAAATCATTAATTTTAGGTTAGAAGCCTAATTGTATTAATCTTGAATTTTAATAGGATAAGAATATCAATTAACTCATTAACAGTGAATTGCCTTAAATTTTGGCTTCTATTAAAAAATAGAATTTTTCTAAATTCAGGTCGAAACTGAATGCAATTAAATATCGCTTTATTTTAACCAGAAAAGGAGTTACTTCAATTTCTAATTGCAATTTAGATTTTATTTTTTAAATACTTTTCTATATGTTAAATATTTAACAAGTTATTTAATTCAATCAATTATTCTAAATTTATACTCGTACAGAAGGCCTAATAAAATTAAAAAATTAATTAAAGAAAAAGAAACGAAAAAAATAAAATTTTTATTTATTCTTAATAGGGGGAAGGGTAAAATTACTACAATTTCTACATCAAAAACTAAAAAAATGATACCAATTAAGAAAAATTTTAATGAAAATGGTACACGAGATAAAGAAAACGGGTCAAATCCACACTCAAAAGGAGAATATTTTTCTTTTCTTCAATTATAATTAAAATTAATTAAACAATAAAAAACTAATAAAAAAATTACAATTGAAAAAATTAATAGAATAAAATAAATTATTTAATTTTTAAGTAAAACTTTTTAATTGGAAATTAAATGTACTTTTTATACTAATTAAATAATAGACTCATCAATATATGAATGTAAATAAAAATAATCATACAACATCTACGAAATGTCAGTATCATGCTGATGCCTCAAACCCAAAGAAATGATTTGATGAAATTAATTGATTTTTAACTCGGTAGTAAGAAACAATAAGAAAAATAGTTCCAATTAAAACATGAAATCCATGAAATCCAGTGGTTATAAAAAATGTAGAGCCAAAAACACTATCAGAGATTGAAAATGGAGCTTGAAAATACTCGAAAATTTGGAATAGAGTAAATAAAACACCTAATAAAATTGTAATTTTTAATGAGTTTAAGGCAGAAATGTAATTTTTATTTATAATAGCATGATGACTCCATCTTACAGTGACTCCTGATGAAATTAAAATTGTAGAATTTAATAAAGGAATTTCAAAAGGATTAAATGGGCTAATATTTTGAGGAGGCCATAAACTTCCAATTTCAATATTTGGAGAAAGACTTCTGTGAAAAAAAGATCAAAAAAAGGAAACAAAAAAGAAAATTTCAGATAAAATAAATAAAATTATACCTAATTTTAAACCTTTTAATACTCATTTTGTATGAAAGCCTTGAAATGATGCCTCTCGTGAGATATCACGTCATCATTGAAAAGCAGATATTATAATTATAGTAAATGACATTACAAGTAAAAAAAAATCTAAATTATGGAAATAGCTAATAAACCCTAAAGTTAAAGCAAATGCTCCAATTGATCTTGTTAAAGGCCATGGCCTTTTTTCTACTAAATGAAAAGGGTGAAATATCATAAAAGTTTAATATTTTATTTATGACTCATTAATATATAATGAGATTAAAATAACAAAAACAAATCTTTGAATAAATGCAACAGCAGATTCTAACAATAATAAAATTATTATAAGAGGTAAAGATAAAACCATATAAATTTCTCCAAATATTGAGATTGAAGATAAAAGATGAAGAAGTAAATGGCCTCTAATTATATTAGCCATTAATCGAACAGATAATGTAATAGGACGAATAAAATTTCTAACAGTTTCAATAATAACTATAAAAAAACTTAAAAAAATAGGAGAGCCTAAAGGGACAAAATGAGCCATTATTATGTTAATTTTATTGATAATAAGAAAAAAAATTAAGCTAATTCATAAAGGAAATGCAAAAAACATAGTGAAAACTAAGTGACTAGAAGATGTAAATACGTAGGGTAAAAGACCAGAAATATTAATACAAAGAATGAAAATAAATATAGCAGAAATAATCAAACAATTTTTTGTTTTATAAGATTTTAAATTATTTTCAATTTCCTGAAAAAAATTTTTCAGCAGTTTTTTTCAGGAAATTGAAAAAGTAGAAGGTGAAATTCAATAAAAGTAAGGGCAGATTAAAAATCATAAGACTAAAGATCATCAGTTGTTCCTAAAATTAGATGAAGTTGAAGGATCAAAAATTAAAAATAAATTACTTATCATTTAAATAGTATTAAAATTGAATGTTTTTTTTTTATTTTTTTATTTAGGTTTTTAAATGAAATAAAATATAAATGAGCTATAAATGTGATAATTGCAATAAATATAATAATTGATAATAAAATTCAGTTTATAGGAAAAATTTGAGGGATTAAAAAACACCTAAGTAATTAAAGAATGACATTCTTTTGTTATATTTTAACTAGTTTTTTCATTGAAAGTTAAAAACTATAAATTGGTTTAAGAGACCATTGCTTTAAATTCAGCCATTCAATGAGGTTTTAATAAAGTGTATAAAGTTTTTTAGTGAAGTAATTTCTAATGAAATTGGTATAAATCTGTGGTTTGCACCACAGATTTCTGAGCATTGTCCATAAAATATTCCTGGGCGGTTAGAAGAAGAAAGGCATTGGTTTAATCGGCCTGGAATAGCATCTATTTTTAACCCTAATGACGGGATGGTTCAAGAGTGGATTACGTCAGCTGATGAAATTAAAAATTTAATGTTAGTGTTAACAGGAAGAACTAAATTGTTATCTGTTTCTAAAAGTCGAAATGAAGCTTTTTTTATATTTATTTCTGATAATATAAAGGAGTCAAATTCTTTGTTAAAATCTGAGTACTCATAAGATCAGTACCATTGATGTCCTAAAACCTTAATAGATATTTGAGAGTTAAATATTTCATCGGTTAAATATAGTAAATAAAGAGACGGGATAGCAATAAAAATTAACGTAATTGCTGGAATGATTGTTCAAATAATTTCAATTTCTTGACCTTCTATTAAAGAACGACTTGTAAGTTTATTATAAATAATATTTATAATTATGTAAATTGTAATAATGGTAATTATTAAAATAATTATTATTGAATGATCATGAAAAAATACTATTTGTTCTATAATTGGGGAATTTATATCTGAAAATAATAATTGGGATCAAGTTATCATATGTTTACTTTAAAATAATATTATTTTGATTAAATGAATGTTCAGAGGGGGGGAAATTTAATATTCATTCAATAGAAGAATTTGAGTTTGTACTAAAATTAATAATTTTTTTATCTAGTAGGCTAAATCAAATAATAATAACTATTAATATTACCCCAGCTAATGAAATTAATGAGCCTAAAGAAGAAAGAAAATTTCATTTTGAAAAAAAATCTGGGTAGTCAGAATATCGTCGAGGCATACCTGCTAAACCTAGAAAATGTTGAGGGAAGAATGTTAAATTTACACCAATAAATGTAATGAAAAATTGTGATTTTATTAATAAAGAATTTAAATTTAAGCCAAAAAATATTGGGAATCAGTGAGCAATTGCCCCTATAATTGCAAATACTGCTCCTATTGATAACACATAATGAAAATGCGCAACTACATAATAAGTATCGTGAAGAATAATATCAATAGATGAATTTGCTAATATAATACCTGTTAACCCACCAATAGTAAATAAAAAAATAAAGCCTAATGATCATAAAATTGGAGGATTATATTTAATGTTTGACCCATGTAAAGTGGCTAATCATCTAAAAATTTTAATTCCTGTTGGTACAGCAATAATTATGGTAGCTGATGTAAAATAAGCACGTGTGTCTACATCTATTCCTACAGTAAATATATGATGAGCTCATACAATAAATCCTAATAAACCAATTGCTGCTATTGCATAAATCATACCTAAATTCCCAAAGGGCTCTTTTTTCCCTGTTGAAAAACAAATAATTTGGGAAATTATTCCAAACCCAGGGAGAATTAAAATATAAACTTCAGGGTGGCCAAAGAATCAGAATAAATGTTGGTATAAAATGGGGTCTCCTCCCCCTGACGGGTCAAAAAATGAGGTGTTAAAGTTACGATCTGTTAATAATATTGTAATTGCTCCAGCCAATACAGGGAGAGAAAGAAGAAGCAAGACTGCTGTAATTAAAACTGACCAAACAAACAAGGGTAAACGTTCAAGTGTTAAACCAATGGATCGTATATTGATAATTGTGGTAATAAAGTTAATTGCACCTAAAATAGATGATGCTCCTGCTAAATGTAAAGAAAAAATAGCTAAATCAACTGAAGGCCCATAATGGGATATATTTGAAGATAAAGGAGGGTAAACAGTCCAACCTGTTCCTGCCCCTGACTCAATTAATGAGGAATTTATAAGTAAAAATAATGAAGGAGGTAAAAGTCAAAATCTTATATTATTTATTCGTGGGAATGCTATGTCTGGAGCCCCAAGTATAATTGGAACAAGCCAGTTACCAAACCCCCCAATTATGATAGGTATAACTATAAAAAAAATTATAATAAATGCATGGGCGGTTACAATTACATTATAAATTTGGTCATTTCCAATAAGAGTCCCAGGTTGTCTTAATTCTATTCGAATTAAAATTCTTATTCTTATTCCTGTAATTCCTGCTCAAGTCCCAAAAATTAAATATATAGTCCCAATGTCTTTATGATTTGTTGAGTATATTCATCGCGGTAAAATGACTGATTATAAGTGATAAATTGTAAATTTATTTATGAATTTTTTTTTCTTTTACTAAAATAAGATTTATTATAAATAATTTTTACTTTGAAGGTAACTAGTTTGCTTAACTTAAAATCTTAATAAAGAGTAAAGTTAATTAAAAAAATTAACAGTATATAATTTATATTTATAAAAATTGTTTTTTTGTTAAAATTATTCTTTGAATTTTTTAAAAATTTAATATAAAAGAAAAAAGAAGAGGTTAAAATTTTAAAATAGAAAAATAAATTAATTAAAGAAGAGATAATAAGAAAAACAATCAAAGGGAAATGAGATTTTATTAATATATAAATTGCTGTGATTTTTATAAAAAATCCTAAAAAAGGGGGTATTCCCCCTAATGACATAAATTTTCTAATAAATAATAATTTTTCATTAATATTTATTTTGGATATATTTCTTATTTCCATATAATTTATTTTATATCGAGTAGTTAAATTAATAATAGGAAAAAGAATTATTGAGTATATAATTAAATATGTAATTCAAAAATTAATTTTTTTTGCAATTAAACAAATTATCCATCCTTGATGAGAAATAGAAGATAAAATTAATAACTTATTAATTTGTTTTAAATTTAATGCTGAAATAGAACTTATTAAGGTTGAAATAACAACGAGAGTAATTAACGGGGAGTAAAAAAATTTTGAAATAATAAATAAGGGAATTATTTTTTGGAATGATAATAGTATAAATAATGCGTTAAAATTAACTGAATTAGCAATTATTATAATCCAAAAATGAAAGGGTATTATCGCTAATTTAATTAAAATAGCTAAATTAATAAAAGACAAAAAGATTAAAGAAGAATTTAAAAAATATTGGAAACTTGAAAAGAAAAATAAAGATGATGAAAAAGACTGAATAATAAAATAAACTACTATTGAGTAACAATTTTTAATTGTATTGTTATTTATAATTGGGATAAATCTCATTAAATTTATTTCTATTGATAATCAAAATACAAACCATGAATTAGAAGAAATTGCAATAAGAATTGTAATAAAAATTATTCATATTATTATTTTTTTAAAAAAAATTAATAAAGGAATTTTTAACTCATATTTGGGGTATGAACCCACTAGCTTTATTTAGCTTACTTTATT